ATAAAGTGCCTGAAAAAGGATTATCATGATAGGATAAATCATGTAATTTTCACAATTACCTTTATTACATTTAACAGAATTAAACTATTACCTAAAACATCAAAAATTTTTGTGCACCATACACCAAAATGTATTTAATAAATAATTTAAACTAGAAAAGTAAGCTAAATAAAGCTAATGGGTTCATACCCCATTTATAGAGGAAATCCTCTCTTCTCTAATGACCAACAATTCAACAAAAATTCTATTATTAGTAACTTTAATAAGTGGTGTATTAATTTCAGTTTCATCCAATTCATGATTAGGGGCATGAATTGGATTAGAAATTAATTTATTATCATTTATTCCCCTAATATCAAATAACAAAAATGTGTATACAACAGAAGCTTCAATAAAATACTTTATTGTTCAAGCTCTAGCTTCATCAACCTTATTATTTCTAGTTATTAGAAAATCTATAATTGAAGAATTATATATTTCTAATAATTCATTAGTATCAATAATTATTAATACACCATTATTATTAAAAGGTGGGGCAGCACCTTTTCATTGATGATTTCCAAGAATTATAGAAGGTTTAAGATGAAGCAATTGCTTCATCTTAATAACTATTCAAAAAATAGCTCCTCTAATATTAATTTCATATTCACTAAACATAGATATATTTATATGAATAATTATTTTAATATCAGTTATTATTGGTTCTGTTGGAGGGTTAAATCAAATTTCTATTCGAAAAATTTTAACTTATTCATCAATTAATCATATAGGATGAATATTAGCTGCTATAAATATTGGAGAAAATACATGAATTGTATATTTCCTAATTTATTCAACATTAACTTTAACAATTGTTATAATTGTAAGTTCCAATCAAATTTCATTTATTAACCAAACATTTTTAATAAAAAATGAAATATCTACAATAAAGTTCTTAATATTTACTTCTCTATTATCATTAGGTGGTTTACCACCATTCTTAGGATTTTTACCAAAATGAATTGTTATTCAACATATAATTATTAACGAAATGAATTTTATCATTTCGTTAATAGTAATTATATCGTTAATTACATTATACTACTACTTACAAATTTGTTATGCAAGATTTACAATTTCATATATTGAGCCAAAATGAAATATTATATTCCACATAAATAAAACTATTCCAATTGGAATAGTTTTATCATCAATTTCAATAATAGGTCTAATTTTATGTACATTGTTGATTAATATTTTCTAAAAATTTATAGCCAACAAGGCTTTAAGTTAAATTCTAAACTAATATCCTTCAAAGCTATAAATAAAGATTAAATTTCTTTAAGCCTTAGTAATTATTAATTACTCCTACAGAATTGCATTCTATAATCATGTATTATGAATATAAGACCTTATTAGTAGAAGAGAAATCTTCTCCTTAATAGATTTACAATCTATCACCTTATTTTATCTCAGCCATTCTACTAACTTTGCAACGATGAATATTCTCAACGAATCATAAAGATATTGGAACTTTATATTTCATCTTTGGTGCATGATCAGGAATGGTTGGTACATCACTAAGAATATTAATTCGCGCTGAACTTGGTCAACCAGGATCACTTATTGGAGATGATCAAATTTATAATGTAATTGTTACTGCACATGCATTTGTCATAATTTTCTTTATAGTAATACCAATTTTAATTGGTGGTTTTGGTAATTGATTAGTCCCACTAATATTAGGGGCCCCAGATATAGCTTTCCCACGAATAAATAATATAAGATTTTGATTATTGCCTCCCTCATTAACTCTTCTACTAGCAAGAAGTATAGTGGAAAGAGGTGCTGGTACAGGTTGAACAGTTTATCCACCACTTGCTAGAGGTATTGCCCACGCTGGAGCATCAGTTGATTTAGCAATTTTTTCACTACATCTAGCCGGAGTATCATCCATTTTAGGAGCTGTTAATTTTATTTCAACAACAATTAATATAAAACCAATTAATATAAAACCAGAACGAATTCCACTATTTGTATGATCAGTAGCTATTACAGCTCTACTATTATTATTATCACTTCCAGTCCTTGCAGGAGCAATTACTATATTATTAACTGATCGCAACTTAAATACATCTTTTTTTGATCCTGCAGGAGGTGGAGATCCAATCCTATATCAACACTTATTTTGATTCTTTGGTCATCCAGAAGTATACATTTTAATTTTACCGGGATTTGGTATAATTTCACATATCATTTGTCATGAAAGAGGAAAAAAGGAAGCATTTGGAAATTTAGGTATAATTTTTGCTATATTAGCAATTGGATTATTAGGTTTTGTAGTATGAGCCCATCATATATTTACAGTGGGAATAGACGTTGATACACGAGCTTACTTTACATCCGCTACTATAATTATTGCAGTACCAACAGGCATTAAAATTTTTAGCTGATTAGCTACAGTTTATGGATCTCAATTATCCTACAGAGCCCCTTGTTTATGATCTTTAGGTTTCGTATTCTTATTTACTGTTGGAGGTTTAACAGGTGTAGTATTAGCAAATTCATCAATTGATATTGTTCTACATGATACTTACTATGTAGTAGCACACTTCCATTATGTTTTATCAATAGGAGCAGTATTTGCAATTATAGCAGGATTCATTCAATGATACCCCTTATTTTCAGGATTAACTATAAATCCAAAATGATTAAAAGCACAATTTGTGATTATATTCGTAGGGGTAAATATAACATTCTTTCCACAACACTTCCTTGGATTAGCGGGGATACCCCGACGATATTCAGATTATCCAGATGCTTATACTGCTTGAAATGTAGTTTCATCTATTGGATCAATAATTTCATTCGTCGGGGTATTAATATTTATTTTCATTATATGAGAAAGAATAAGATCTAATCGACAAATTTTATTTCCAACTCAAACAAGAAATTCAATTGAATGATTACAAAATTTACCACCAGCTGAACATAGTTATTCAGAATTACCAACAATTACTAATTAATTTAAAATATTAATTTCTAGTATGGCAGATAAGTGCAATGGATTTAAGCTCCATATATAAAGTATTATAAACTTTTATTAGAAAGTTTATAATGACAACATGAGCTAATATAAACTTACAGGATAGAGCATCTCCAATTATAGAACAATTAATTCACTTTCATGATCATGCACTTATAATCATCATTATAATTTTAATGGTAGTATCATACATAATAATTACAATAATTTTTAGTAATTATATCAATCGATTCCTATTAGAAGGGCAAATAATTGAACTAGCATGGACAATTGCTCCTGCAGTAATTTTAGTATTTATTGCAGTACCATCATTACGACTATTATATTTAATAGATGAAATTAATACTCCCACAGTTACTTTAAAAACTATTGGTCATCAATGATATTGAAGATATGAATATTCAGACTTTGCAAAAGTAGAATTCGATTCATATATAATTCCCCAAAATGAAATAGAATATAATACATTTCGATTATTGGATGTTGATAATCGAGCAGTTTTACCTATAAATACATTTATTCGGGTAATTATTACAGCAGCGGATGTACTACACTCATGAACTATTCCAAGTCTTGGTGTAAAAGCAGATGCAACTCCTGGTCGGTTAAACCAAATTAGATTTTTAATTAACCGACCAGGATTACTATATGGTCAATGTTCCGAAATTTGTGGTGCAAATCATAGATTTATACCAATTGTAATTGAAAGTATTTCAACAGATAGATTTATCAACTGAATTTCAAAAATAAATTAATCATCAGATGACTGAAAGCAAGTAATGGTCTCTTAAACCAAAATATAGTAATTAGCAACTACTTCTGGTGAGAAAAATTAGTTAATTAATAACATTATTTTGTCAAAATAAAATTATTCCTATGAATATTTTTCTATTCCACAAATAATACCCATAAGATGATTAAATTTATTTATTTTTTTCTCGACTATATTCATATTGTTTAACTCAATAAATTATTTCTCATATATTCCAATAAATAATATGACAGAAAAAAAATTAATTAATACCAAAATCATAAATTGAAAATGATAAGTAATTTATTTTCAGTATTTGACCCATCAACAAGTATAATAAATTTATCACTAAACTGAATAAGAACAATATTAGGATTATTAATTATTCCAATAGGATTTTGATTAATTCCCTCACGACATTATATTTTATGAAATAAATTAATAATAAATTTACATAAAGAATTCAAAACACTATTAGGTTTAAAAAATATTAATAAAGGGTCATCCTTTATTTTTATTTCCTTATTTTCTATAATTATATTTAATAATTTTCTAGGTTTATTTCCATATATTTTTACCAGAACAAGACATATAATTATAACCCTAACATTAGCCTTACCTTTATGAGTTAGATTTATATTATTTGGATGAATTAATAATACTCAACATATATTTGCCCACTTAGTACCACAAGGTACCCCTCCAATTTTAATACCATTTATAGTATGTATTGAAACAATTAGAAATATAATTCGACCAGGGACGTTAGCAGTACGATTAGCAGCAAATATAATTGCCGGACATTTACTATTAACTTTATTAGGAAATACTGGGCCAGCTCTAAATTATACATTAATAAGATTATTAATTACTACTCAAATTGCACTTTTAATTCTAGAATCGGCAGTAGCTATTATTCAATCTTATGTATTTGCTGTATTAAGAACTTTATATTCTAGAGAAGTAAATTAATGACAAGACATGCTAATCACCCTTTCCATTTGGTTGACCAAAGACCATGACCATTAACAGGAGCTATTGGAGCAATAGTAACAATAATAGGTATAATTAAATGATTTCATCAATATAATCAACAACTGTTAATAATTGGTATATTAATTATATTAATAACTATAATTCAATGATGACGAGATATTACACGGGAGGGAACTTATCAAGGATTACATACTAAAATAGTAATAAAAGGCCTTCGATGAGGGATAATTCTATTTATTATTTCAGAAGTATTCTTCTTCATTTCATTCTTCTGGGCATTCTTCCATAGTAGATTATCACCCACTATTGATATTGGATCACTATGACCACCTATAGGAATTTATCCATTTAATCCTTTACAAATTCCATTACTAAATACAGCTATCCTATTATCATCAGGTGTTACAGTTACATGAGCACATCATGGTCTCTTAGAAAATAACTATAATCAAAGTTTACAAGGATTATTTTTTACAGTAATCCTAGGAATTTATTTTACCATATTACAAGCATATGAATATATTGAAGCCCCATTTACTATTGCAGATTCAGTATACGGATCAACATTTTTTATCGCAACAGGATTTCATGGATTACATGTTATTATTGGTACAACCTTTTTGATTACATGTTTACTACGACATATAATTTTACATTTTTCATCAAACCATCACTTTGGTTTTGAAGCAGCTGCTTGATATTGACATTTTGTAGATGTAGTATGACTATTCCTATATATCTCCATTTATTGATGAGGTAGATAATATAATTTATCTAATATAATCATAGTATATTTGACTTCCAATCAAAAAGTTTGTATAAACAAGGTAAATAATTATATTAACAAGATTTTCTATTATAATAGTAATAATATTATCTACTATTATTATAATGCTAGCAACATTATTATCAAAAAAACAAATTGAAGACCGAGAAAGGAGATCTCCTTTTGAATGTGGGTTTGACCCTAAATCAAGAGCCCGACTTCCTTTCTCATTACGTTTTTTCCTAATTGCAGTCATCTTTCTCATTTTTGACGTAGAAATTGCATTACTACTACCAATAACAATTATTATATACACATCAAGAATTATTATATGATCAATTATTAGAAGAATATTCTTATTAATTCTTCTAATAGGTCTATATCATGAATGGAATCAAGGATCTTTAGAATGAGCATCATAGGATAGTAGTTAATTATAACATTTGGGTTGCATTCAAAAAGTATTGATATTTCAATCTATCTTAAGTAAGAAGCAATTAATTGCAATCAGTTTCGACCTGATAATTAGGTAATTATTTTACCCTCACTTATAATTAACTGAAACCAAAATAGAGGTATATTACTGTTAATAATAAAATTGAATATAAATTCCAGTTAAGGAAATATGTAGAACAAGTAAAAGCTGCTAACTTATTACTTTAGCGGTTAAATTCCGTTTATATTTCTTAAATAATTTATATAGTTTAATTTTAAAACATTACATTTTCACTGTAAAGATAAAGAAAACTTTTATAAGTATATACTCAAAAATCTATTGATTTCAATAACATCTTCAGTGTTATGCTCTAATATAAGCTATTTAAGTAAAATTAAATTAATAATATAAATATTATTATAATAATTCATATAACAAAAAATATAAGAAAAAACTTTAAATTATTAAATTGTCATCACTGATTAATTTTACTTAAATATACAAATAATGCATATATACCTTGTCCACCTAAATATTCTCTCCAACCAGAATCAAATACTTTATATGACTTATATCCTAAAAATAATGGTATATTTGATGTACCATAAGTAGAAATATATGGTATAAATCATATAGAACCTATAAATCCTGAAAATAAATAAAAATTTACAGATATTAACTTATTACCAATATTAACCTTCGAAATTTCATAACCAAATCATGCACCCAAAAATCTAACTAACAAAACTAATATTTTTAAATAAAAAGGTAAAAAAATAAGAATAGGAGTAGGAAAAATTAATCAACTAAGAAAACTTCCACCTATTACAGCTACAATTAATAATCCCAATATTCCCTTAATTATATTCAATCTAACTTCATATATGTTAAATATAGATAATATATTAAAATCACCACATAAAGTATAATAAAATAAACGAAAAGAATAACAAACAGTTAGACCAGTAGAAAAAAAAAACAAAAAAAAACCAAAAATATTAATATATCTTAAGGAAACTATTTCTAAAATTAGATCCTTAGAATAAAACCCTGCCAAAAAAGGTATTCCACACAAAGCAAAATTAGAAATACATAAACAAGTAGAAGTTAGCGGTATCTGAAAAGATAAATTTCCCATAAAACGGACATCCTGAGAATCCCTCATAACATGAATTACCATTCCAGCACACATAAATAGTAACGCCTTAAATAAAGCATGAGTTATTAAATGAAAAAAAGCTAAAATAGGAAAACCTATAGATAAAATACTTATTATTAAACCCAATTGTCTTAAAGTAGATAAAGCAATAATTTTTTTCAAATCATACTCAAAATTAGCACCTAAACCAGCTATAAACATTGTTATACCAGAAATAAACAAAAGAAAAATATTTAATCAATCACTAAATACAATTCTAAACCGAATCAACAAAAATACACCTGCAGTAACTAAAGTTGAAGAATGAACTAAAGCAGATACTGGTGTAGGTGCCGCTATAGCTGCAGGAAGTCAAGAAGAAAATGGAATTTGTGCTCTTTTAGTTATTGCAGCCACAACTACAAGAAAAGAAATTACTTCTATTTCAAATCTACCTTTTAATAAATCCAAATAATAAATGTAATTTCATCTCCCAAAGTTTAATATCCAAGCAATGGCCATTAATAAACAAACATCACCAATTCGATTAGATAATGCAGTAATTATACCTGCATTATAAGATTTAACATTTTGATAATAAATTACTAAACAATAAGAAACTAATCCTAAACCATCCCATCCCAATAAAATTCTAATAAGATTAGGACTAATAATTAAAAATATTATTGATATAACAAATATGAGGACCAACAAAATAAAACGATTAATATTTAAATCTCCTTCCATATAATTATCTCTATATAAAACAACTAAAGAAGAAATAAAAAATACAAAACCTATAAATATTAAAGATATCCAGTCAAATAAAAATGTTATAACAATAGGCCCAGAATTCAAATTAATAATATTCCACTCAATAAAATAAATTATATCCATTATGATAAAGTAAAACCCTAAAAAAATTAAAAAAATTCTAAAAACAAATAAAAAAATAAATCTAATAAAGCAAATAGATATATAAATCATAACCTAAGATAAATAATTATATCATTGACACCACAAATCAATATTTTATATTAAACTACTTAAGTATTATATTATCTATAATCAAAAAGATACAATATCACCATTTAAAATTAATAAATTTAAAGGAAATCAATGTAAAAATAGTAATAAATATTCACGAGAGTAACCTAAAGAACAAGAATAAATACCAGAATAATATATACCATGTTGTCTATAAGAATATAAATATAAAGTGTAAGCAGCACTAAAAAAAGACAAAAAAATTAAAGAATATATTGTTAATCAGGATCAACCCACCAAGCTATTCAATAATCTAATCTCGCCTAACAAATTTAATGAAGGAGGGGCGGCTATATTACAAGATCTTAATAAAAATCATCATATAGTTATTCTAGGTATAAATCCCATTAAACCCTTATTAATTAATAATCTACGTCTACCTAAACGCTCATAAGAAATATTAGCTAAACAAAACAAACCAGAAGAACATAAACCATGGGCAATTATTAAAATATAAGAACCGCAGAATCCTCAATAATTCAAAGTTATTAATCCACCAATTACAATTCCTATATGAGCTACAGAAGAGTAAGCAATCAATGACTTTAAATCAGTCTGACGTATACAAATTAAACTAACAATTACACCACCCACTAAACTAATAGAAATTCAAATATAATTAAATACAGTAAAAGTTAATAAAATTATAAAAACACGTAATAAACCATATCCACCTAGCTTCAACAAAACACCCGCCAAAATTATTGAACCAGATACCGGGGCCTCAACATGAGCTTTAGGTAGTCATAAATGAACAAGAAATATCGGCATTTTAACTAAAAATGCTATAATTATACATAAATAAAACAAATTATTAACATAAAAATTTCCTGATAATAAAGGAACATATAATAAACCTAAACAATCATATACATAAAATATACCAACCAATAATGGAAGAGATGCCAACAAAGTATAGAATAATAAATAAATACCAGCCTGAAGACGTTCAGGCTGGTATCCCCAACCCAAAATTAAAAATAAAGTAGGAATTAATCTACCCTCAAAAAACAAATAAAACGAAAATATTCTTAATCTTCTAAAAGTACAGTAAAGCATAATTATTAATAAAATAATTAAAAACAAAAAAAAATTACTATAATAATCATAACGAAAAGTAGATTCTCTAGCCATAATTATTAAAACACAAATTCATAATCTAAGTAAAATTAATCCAAAGGAAATTAAATCACACCCAAATAAATAGCTCAAATTTCCTCAAATAAATATAAAAGAAATAGAAAATATAAATATAAAAGATAAAAAAAATATTAATGACTGAATAAATCACCAAGAATTTCTTAATAAACATAAAGGGATCATAAAAATTAAGTATATTAAAAATTTTAACATTGCAGTATAACATAAGATTGAAAATAATCATTACCATAACTACGAATTATAGAAACTAAAATTGATAATCCTAAAGCTCCCTCACAAACAGAAAATGTTAAAAAAACCATTCTAAAAAATAACTCGTAATTAAAACAATTTAAATATATATATAGTATTAAAAATAATAATAAAACAATAAATTCTAAACTTAATAATGTGACAAGTAAATGTTTATGATTTGATGAAAAAACCCAAATACTACAAAAAAATATAATAGAAAAAAAAATAATTATCATTAACGTTTTAATAATTTAACTAAAATATTGGTCTTGTAAACCAAAAATAAGGAATTTACCTTTTAGAACTTCAGAGAAAAGATAAATAATCCCTTCATTAATCTCCAAAATTAACATTTTATAATAAAATATCCTCTGAAATTAAATTTATTTTAACTATAATAATAATTACAAGAATATTATTTACTCAAATAAAACATCCACTAGCAATAGGTTTAATGTTATTAATTCAAACAACTATTATATGCATAATAAGAGGGTTCTTATCACAAAGTTTTTGATTTTCATACGTATTATTCCTAACATTCTTAGGTGGAATATTAGTATTATTTATTTATGTTACAAGACTAGCATCAAATGAAATATTTTACATATCAATAAAAATATTAATAATTGCAATACTCATTATAATTATATTAATAATTAACATCAACTTAAATCCCATAATAAACAATATAGAAATTATAATACACGAAACAATCTATAGTATAGAAGGAGAAATAATAAATTCACTAATGAAATTATATAATCAACCAACAAATTTAATTACTATTATATTAGCCTCTTACTTATTTCTAACACTAATTGTAGTAGTAAAAATTATTAATATTTCAAGAGGACCTCTGCGACAAATAAACTAATGAATAAACCTATACGAATTAAACACCCTTTATTTAAAATTGCCAACAATGCATTAATTGATTTACCAGCGCCATCAAATATTAGAACATGATGAAACTTTGGGTCATTATTAGGATTATGTCTGATTATACAAATTGCAACAGGATTATTCTTAGCTATACATTACTGCCCAAACATTGATTCAGCATTTTCAAGAACTGCTCACATTTGTCGAGATGTAAATTATGGTTGAATATTACGTACTCTACATGCAAACGGGGCTTCAATATTCTTCATATGTATTTATATACATATTGGACGAGGAATATACTACGGATCTTATAAATTTTTATATACATGATCTATTGGAGTAATTATCCTATTTTTAACAATAGCAACAGCTTTTATAGGTTATGTTTTACCTTGGGGACAAATATCATTTTGAGGAGCAACAGTAATTACAAACTTATTATCCGCAATCCCCTATTTAGGTATTGAGTTAGTCCAATGAGTATGAGGAGGTTTCGCTGTAGATAACGCAACTCTAAATCGATTTTTTACATTCCATTTCCTATTACCATTTATTGTAACAGCAGCTGTAATAGTACATTTATTATTTCTTCACCAAACAGGGTCAAATAACCCAATTGGACTAAATAGAAATATTGATAAAATTCCTTTCCACCCATACTTTACAATAAAAGACGTTGTAGGCTTCCTAATCCTAATTATATTATTAACAACTTTATCACTTAAAGAACCTTATATTCTAGGAGATCCAGATAATTTTACACCAGCAAACCCATTAGTTACACCTGTACATATTCAGCCAGAATGATATTTTTTATTCGCGTATGCAATCCTACGATCTATTCCTAACAAATTAGGTGGTGTAATTGCACTTGCAATATCTATTGCAATTCTATTCATTATACCCTTGTATAAATCAAACTTTCGAGGAAGACAGTTCTACCCATTTAATCAAATTATATTCTGATCAATAAGAAGAATTGTGATTCTATTAACATGAATTGGAGCCCGACCAGTGGAAGACCCATACATTATTACAGGACAAATCCTAACAGTAATATATTTCATGTACTACATTATACATCCTATAATAACAAAGACATGAGATACATTAAATGAATAACCAAGTTAGAAAGCTTAAAAGAAAAGTATATGTTTTGAAAGCATAAGAAAGGAGTTCAAACCTCCTATTAACTTTTACTCAAATTAATACACTTAAATCAACAAAATAAATAGATAAATCCTAATACCCAAAAAAAATATTAAATAATTCAATGACAATGGTAAAAATCTCCTTCAAGCCAAATATATTAATTTATCATACCGAAAACGCGGTATAGTACCACGAATTCAAATAAATATAAAAGAGATAAAACAAAGCTTAATATAAAAAAATAAAGAATTAATATCCCCACCTAAAAAAATAATGCAAAATAATATTCTTATAAACAAAATTCTTGCATATTCAGCCAAAAAAATTAAAGCGAAACCTCCTCTTCTATATTCAATATTAAAACCAGAAACTAATTCAGATTCACCTTCAGCAAAATCAAAAGGGGTTCGATTAGTCTCAGCTAAACAAGAAGTAAATCAAATCATTGCTAATGGAAAAGTAAAAAAAATTATTCAATTAAAAATTTGAAATTCATAAAACCCTAATAAATTATAACCACCAATTAAAAAAACAAAAGATAACAAAATTAAAGCCAATCTTACCTCATAAGAAATTGTCTGGGCAACAGCACGCAAACCCCCTAATAATGCATAATTAGAATTAGATGATCAACCAGCAATTATTAAAGTGTATACACCTAAACTTGTACAACAGAGAAAAAATAATAAACCTAATTCAAAAGAAATAAAACCAGTAAAATAAGGTATTACAAATCAAATTATTAAACCCAAAAATAAACTAAAAATAGGAGCAAAATAATAACACAAATAATTAGATAATAAAGGAAAAACTTGCTCCCTGGTAAAAAGTTTAATAGCATCTCTAAAAGGCTGTAAAACACCAACAAAACCTACTTTATTAGGGCCCTTACGAATATGAATATATCCAAGAACTTTACGTTCCAACAAAGTTAAAAAAGCAACACCGACTATAACAAAAATAATTAATAAAATAAAAACAATAAATAAACCTAAAACCTCCTTAAACATAAATACTATTTATAGAAAACTATATTTAAAGATTCTAAATCCATTGCACTTATCTGCCAAAATAGTTAAAATTTAATAATATTCAAAAAACAAAAATTATTTAAAATATCTGGTCCTCTCGTACTAAGATATAAAATAAATTATAGATAGAAACCAACCTGGCTCACGCCGGTCTGAACTCAGATCATGTAAGATTTTAAAGGTCGAACAGACCTAAACATATTGAAATTCTACACCCAAATTAAATCTTAATCCAACATCGAGGTCGCAAACCCTTTTATTGATAAGAACTCTTAAAAAAGATTACGCTGTTATCCCTAAGGTAATTTAATCTTATAATCAACAAAAATGGATCAATATATCATAAATAAATGTATAATAATAAAAAGAGTTACTTAATTCTTTCCATCACCCCAACAAAATATATTAAATACTAAAAAATTAAACCAAACTAATACTTTAAATATTTAAAGTATTAAACTCTATAGGGTCTTCTCGTCCCATAAAAAAATTTAAGCTTTCTAACTTAAAAATTAAATTCAAAATAAATAAATAAGAAACAGTATATTCCTCGTCCAACCGTTCATTCCAGTCCACAATTAAAAGACTAATGATTATGCTACCTTTGCACGGTCAAAATACCGCGGCCTTTTAATAAACTAATCAATGGGCAGGTTATACTTCATATTAAAACAAGAAAAGATGTTTTTGATAAACATGCGAGAATAATAGATTTGCCTAATTCCTTTTAAAATTTTAATAAATAAACACAAAAATAAATAAAAATTTACTAATTCTATCATAATTATAAACAAATAATAATTAAATAAAAAATTTCAATAAAATAGTTAAATAAAAATAAATAAAACCCAATTAAAATAAAATTTTAACAAACTCAAATTGATAGTTATTATAAAACCAACAAAAATTAAGAATAAAAAAATTATAACACTATATTAAAGAGCTTATCCCCCATAACATTCATATCAATAAAATATATACTAATAAAAATAGAAATATAAATTAATAATACATGAATTTAATTCATTTCTTGAAAAACCAGACACCATTAAAATCGAATAACATTTCACTGCCAAGTAAATATTATTAATAATTATAAAACAATAACTAAAATAATTACTTAAATCTTTTAAAATCGGGAAATAAAAATAAATAATATAATTTAATAAACCCTGATACACAAGGTACAATACAACTTTATCTACTTATAAAAAATATAAATAAATCCCATACAGTAAAAATAAACTATAATTAAAAAATTTAATCCATAACATATACAAAAACAATATATTAATTTATATAAAATTATCAACCAAAACAAACAAAAATAATATCTATAATAACATTCAGATCATACTGAGTTGCACAATATAATTTTCAGTGTAAATGAAATTCTTACCTATAAAGATTTAATCCGTATAAAATAAATCAATCCAGCTACACCTTCCGGTACAACCACTATGTTACGACTTATCTCAATTAATCATATGAGAGTGACGGGCGATGTGTACATATTCTAGAGCTATAATCATTTATACAAACTTCAAAAAATTACAATTAAATCCAATTTCATAATAAAATTTCAATCAATAAATCCAATAATAAATCCTTAAATGTAATCCATCTCCACCAAATCATAAACTGCACCTTGACCTGAAATAAACTTTATAAACAAATCAAGAAAATTAATAATCTCTAAAAAGATTTTCATTATAACGGCGGTATACAAATATAAAAAGACTTGGTAAGGTCCAACGCGGATTATCGATCAAGGGACAGACTCCTCTAAATAGACTAAAATACCGCCAAATTCTTTAAGTTTCAAGATCATAACTAGTACTACCTAGATTAAAATAATTAATTTATATCAAAAATAATAGGGTATCTAATCCTAGTTTAAAATTAAAGATTTAACAGCCTCAAGAAAAATAAAGTTATAATAAAAATTAAAATTTCACCTAAAAATATAAAAATAACCCAAACAATAATTCTTTAACTATCTTAACCAAAAATATTCACTCATATTCATTGTATAACCGCGGATGCTGGCACAAATTTTACCAATAATAAATCAAAATTACCAAATCAAACTCCCATTAATTTATAAAACTTTATACTGCGAATTACAAAACAAAATTAATAAACCCATTAAGAATAATAAAACTAATATACGCAAAAACTTACATATAAAATAATTGAAAAGCAAATAATTAGCAAGCAAGAATAAAACTTTCTCAATAACCGAAAATCAAATTATGGAACACTCAAAAAAAAGTACTAAATTATTAATTAAAAACAAAAAAAAAAAGTAAAAACCGAATTTCTCCAGACATTTCTAACCAACAAACAACTTTAGTGTAATTCTAAACACTTCTAACTCTCAACTCTCTTAATTCTCAATAACCGAAAATCAAATTATGGAACACTCAAAAAAAAGTACTAAATTATTAATTAAAAACAAAAAAAAAAAGTAAAAACCGAATTTCTCCAGACATTTCTAACCATTATATATAGTAACAGTATATTTCTACAGATCTCATTTTTTTTTTTAATTATTAAATGAGATCTGTAGAAATATACTGTTACTATTATATTAATGTAAAATGCTTAATATATAATTATGATGGACCAATAAATATATATTTTAGATATATGTATATATATATAAAAGGTTCTAAATTACATAACCAATTATATTCAAATAAATTTAACAATTAAACATTATTATATAATTAATATATATTCTAATAATTGAGATTTATATTAATATAAATCATATATATATACAATACCTTATTTTCTGTAATAATGCTGTATATATATAGATAAAATGTATTTTATATAAATTAATTATTGTTATATAAATGAACCTATTTCTTAGTAAAATAGGTTATTTTATTTAAATAATTAATTTATATATTATATAATATCTTATATTAAAAAGAAATTCAATTTCTGAACTTACAACCTAAATTTATTAATAAATTAAATCATTAAACCAATCACGGTAAAAAATTCATTTAA